GCTTTTAAAGGAAAAGAGCCATCCACTGGTCTTAGGAGCCAGCATCTCTTGGTGCAAGTCCAAGTAAAAGCTTAAGCCCTGATAGCTTAAACTAAAGCACCGGTCTTGTAAGCCGGAGACTGCAGCCTAAACCCTGCTCAGGGCTTCAAGGCAAAAGGAATTTAACCTTTACTACCGGCCCCCAAAGCCGACATTCTATTTAAATTATGCCCTGTACTCTTATAGCTTAATCCCAAAGTATAGCGCTGAAAACGCTAAGATGAACCCTAAAAAGTTCTAAGGGTACAAAGGTTTGGTCCTAGCCTTACTATCATCTGTTTCTCATTTTACACATGCAAGTCTCAGCACCCCAGTGAGAACGCCCTTTTAACCTACACCAGGAGAAGGAGCTGGCATCAGGCACAATCCATGCCCATAACACCTAGTCTCACCACACCCCCAAGGGTAATCAGCAGTGATAAATCTTAAATATAAGCGATAGCTTGATTTAGTTAGAGAAAAGAGGGCCGGCTAACCCGGTGCCAGCCGCCGCGGCTACACCGTGGGGCCCAAGCTGATAGTCACCGGCGTTAAGCGTGATTAAAGCCCCCCCCCAACAATTAGGGTTAAATTAATACTTAGTAGTGATAAGCTTGTTATTAAGAAAACCATAAACGAAAGTTACCCTAATTACACTTGAATCCACGACAGCTGGGAAGACAAACTGGGATTAGATACCCCACTATGCCCAGTCGTAAACAATTAACTTACACCATCCAACGCCAGGGAACTACGAGCAATGCTTAAAACCCAAAGGACTTGACGGTGTCCCACCCACCTAGAGGAGCCTGTTCTATAATCGATGATCCCCGCTACACCTAACCATTCCTCGCCTTTCAGTCTGTATACCTCCGTCGAAAGCCTACCATGTGAACGCTTATAGTAGGCCCAATGATTCTCATCAACACGTCAGGTCAAGGTGCAGCTCACGGAACGGAAAGCAATGGGCTACAATTTCTAATTTAGAACATACGAAAGACTATGTGAAATCCTAGTCATGAAGGCGGATTTAGTAGTAAAAGGAAAATAGAGTGTTCCTTTTAACCCGGCTCTGGGACGCGTACACACCGCCCGTCACCCTCTTCGATATTACCCCACCCAGATCTTTAACCTATTATCTACTTTTAGAAGAGGTAAGTCGTAACATGGTAAGTGTACTGGAAAGTGCACTTGGCTTACAACAAAATGTAGCTTAATAAAAGCCCTCCGCTTACACCGGATAGATATCTGTTTAACCCAGATCATTTTGAGCCTGAAATCTAGCCATAAATTTTACCCACATGACCTCTCAATCCTACTGCTTACAAACAAAACATTTTAACATTTTAGTACAGGTGATCAAAAAATTTCTAAGCGCTTCAGATGTAGTACCGCAAGGGAACGATGAAATAAAAATGAAATAATTTTAAAGCCAAAAATAGCAGAGATTTACTCTCGTACCTTTTGCATCATGGTCTAGCTAGTCTCCCCAAGCAAAACGAAACTTTTAGTTTGACACCCCGAAACTAAGCGAGCTACTTCAAAACAGCCCAAGGGGCCAACCCGTCTCTGTTGCAAAAGAGTGGGAAGATTTTTAAGTAGAGGTGAAAAGCCTACCGAGCTTAGAGATAGCTGGTTGTTCAGGAAAAGAGTTTTAGCTCTACCTTAAATTTTATATATGACTTAAACATAACCCTAAATTTAAGAGCTATTCAAATAAGGCACAGCTTATTTGAAACAGGGTACAACCTCTAACACCGGGTAAAACTGGGAGACCCTAACAAAGTGGGCCTAAAAGCAGCCACCTTCTAAAAAGCGTTAAAGCTTAACCATTGTATCTCCCCCAATTTCTACACACCTATTCAACCCTTCACTACTACTGAACTATTTTATATTTTTATAAAAGCAATTATGCTAGAACTAGTAACAAGAAAATGCCTTTCTCCAAAATGTAAGCATAAACCAAAATGGACCTACCATTGGTAATTAACGTAAATGTCTCATTATAGTAACATTTAACCTAGAAAACCCTACAAGCACTCACGTTAACCTTACACTAGCACATTACAGGAAAGATTAAAAGAGAAAGAAGGAACTCGGCAAACCTTAGCCCCGCCTGTTTACCAAAAACATCGCCTCTTGATCAAATATAAGAGGTCCAGCCTGCCCAGTGACAAAGTTTAACGGCCGCGGTACCCTAACCGTGCGAAGGTAGCATAATCACTTGTTCTTTAAATAGGGACTCGTATCAACGGCATCACGAGGGCTATACTGTCTCCTTTCTCCAATCAGTGAAACTGATCTTCCCGTGAAGAAGCGGGGATTACTATATAAGACGAGAAGACCCCATGGAGCTTTAAACTCAATATATATCTCTACGCACTTATATCATTATAGCCTAAGAAAATTGTATATTAGTTTTAGGTTGGGGGGACCGCGGAGAAAAAATTAACCTCCACGACAAATAGGCCAACGCCTTTATCTATGAACCACAATTCTAAGAATCAATAAACTGATGTTTAATGATCCAATTTTTTGATCAACGAACCAAGTTACCCTGGGGATAACAGCGCAATCTACTTCAAGAGCTCCTATCGACAAGTGGGTTTACGACCTCGATGTTGGATCAGGGTATCCTAGTGGTGCAGCCGCTACTAAAGGTTCGTTTGTTCAACGATTAAAACCCTACGTGATCTGAGTTCAGACCGGAGCAATCCAGGTCGGTTTCTATCTATAAAGTGTTTTCCCTAGTACGAAAGGATCGGGACAACATGGCCAATGCAAAAACAAGCCATTCTCTTCACTAATGAATATATCTTAATTAGTCTAGACCTAATACTGCGCCGCAGATCAAGGTAGTTAGCGTGGCAGAGCTCGGTTATGCAAAAGATCTAAGCCCTTTCAACCGGGGGTTCAAATCCCCCCACTAACTCATGAAGTTTCTTTTAATGTACCTTCTCCCCCTTCTCTATATTGCCCCGATTCTCCTAGCCGTCGCATTTTTAACCCTCATTGAACGAAAAGTCCTAGGTTATATGCAACATCGTAAAGGCCCGAATGTAGTCGGACCCTATGGACTTCTTCAACCCATTGCCGACGGACTTAAACTATTCATTAAAGAGCCAATTCGCCCGTCGACATCCTCTCAAATTCTATTTATCCTTGCCCCAACCCTTGCCCTGACCCTCGCTATAATTATATGAACCCCATTTCCCCTTCCCGTCCCATATTCAGACCTTAACCTTAGTATTTTGTTCATTCTCGCCATCTCCAGCTTAACCGTATACACAATTCTAGGCTCAGGCTGAGCCTCCAATTCTAAATATGCCTTAATTGGGGCCCTCCGAGCTGTTGCCCAAACTATCTCTTATGAAGTCACATTGGCCCTAATTATTCTATGTTCTATTTTCCTGGCAGGGGGCTTTTCTCTCTCCGCCTTTAGCACTTTACAACAATATATGTGATTAGTCTTCCCTCTTTGACCACTAGCATTTATATGATTTGTCTCCACCCTAGCTGAAACCAACCGAGCCCCTTTCGACCTGACAGAGGGTGAATCTGAACTAGTATCCGGCTTCAACGTTGAATACGCAGGCGGACCATTTGCCTTATTTTTCCTAGCAGAATATGCTAATATCCTTATAATAAATACACTATCCACCATTATTTTTCTTGGATCTTGCCTAACATCACTGACACTCTCAACAGCCTTTCTTATGACTAAAGCCTCTGTCCTTTCCCTCTGTTTTCTTTGGGTTCGGGCCTCTTACCCACGATTCCGCTATGATCAACTTATACACCTTGAATGAAAAAATTTTCTCCCCCTCACACTAACCCTAATTATCTTCCATATTTTTATGCCTGTCTCCCTCCTATTTACTCCCCCCCTGCCCTGGAAGCGTGCCTGAAAGGTAAGGACCTCCTTGATAGGGAGGGTAATAGGGGTTCAAATCCCCTCACTTCCTCTAAAGAAATAGGAGTCGAACCTATACCTAAGAGATCAAAACCCTTTGTACTTCCTTTATACTACTCCTTAGTAAAGTCAGCTAAATAAGCTTTTGGGCCCATACCCCAACAATGTTGGTTAAAATCCTTCCTTTACTAATTAACCCCCTTGCCTTAACAACTTTCTTACTAAGCCTCGCCATCGGAACTACCATTACCCTCTCGAGTTATCACTGACTCCTTGCCTGAGTTGGTCTAGAAATCAATACCCTCGCTATTATTCCCCTCATAACAAAAACTCCCCACCCGCGAGCCATCGAAGCTGCTACAAAATATTTCCTCACACAAGCTGCTGCTTCCGCCTTAGTTTTATTTTCTAGCCTCATTAATGCATGACAAACCGGAGAGTGAAACATTGACTCTATTTCTGATCTACCAATGAATGCTCTCTCCATCGCCCTCATGATAAAACTTGGACTTGCCCCTCTACACTTCTGAATGCCCGAAGTCTTACAGGGCATCTCACTATCCACAGGACTAATTTTATCAACCTGACAAAAAATTGCCCCAATAACACTTCTTCTCCAAACTTCTCATCTAATTAATTTAGACTTAACAATTATTCTAGGCCTCACCTCTATTCTTGTGGGGGGGTGAGGGGGGATTGGTCAGACTCAACTACGCAAAATTATAGCATTTTCCTCAATTGGTCACCTAGGATGAATAATTATTGTTCTAAAATTTAATCCGAGCCTGACCCTATTTAACTTTATTCTCTACATTGTCATAACGGCTTCCATATTTTTGTCCTTAATAACCCTTTCCACCACAAAAATGTCCGAAATCTCTACCTCATGATCAAAAACCCCAACCCTTACTGCCTCTACATTACTTATTCTCCTGTCCCTAGCAGGACTCCCACCATTAACAGGATTTGCCCCCAAATTACTTATTACCCTAGAACTGGTAAAACAAAATGCTACCCTTCTTGCCGCCCTAGTTATATTAGCCTCTTTACTAGCCCTATTCTTTTATCTCCGACTAACATATATTGTCTCTTTAACTCTCCCACCTAATACCCCCAATTCATTTTCCTTCTGACGAACATCAAACAAATCCCTCACAATTACCGCGGTTATAAATACTATTGCACTTATTTTTCTTCCACTTACCACAACCCTCCTCATTTTTTTATAGAAACTTAGGCTAACAAAGACCAAAGGCCTTCAAAGCCTTAAGCGGAGGTTAAACCCCTTCAGTTTCTGTAGGACTTGCAGAATATTAATCTACATCTCCTGAATGCAACTCAGGCCCTTTAATTAAGATAAAGCCCTCTAGAATGACGGGCCTCGATCCCGTAATATTTTAGTTAACAGCTAAACACTCTATCCAGCGAGCTTCATTCTACTTCTCCCGCTTATTTAAACGGGAGAAGCCCCGGCAGGTATTATCCTGCGTTTTGCGGTTTGCAACCGCACGTGTTCACACTCCGGAGCCTGGTAAAGAGAGGACTCAAACCTCTGTCTTCGGGGCTACAACCCGCCGCCTACTCGGCCACTTTGCCTGTGATATTTACCCGCTGATTTTTTTCTACAAACCACAAAGACATCGGAACCCTTTACTTAATCTTTGGTGCATGGGCCGGAATAGTCGGTACAGCTCTTAGCCTGCTTATTCGAGCAGAGCTTAGTCAACCTGGGACTCTCCTCGGGGATGACCAAATCTACAATGTAATTGTTACTGCTCACGCCTTCGTTATAATTTTCTTTATAGTTATGCCCATTCTAATCGGGGGCTTCGGAAATTGACTTGTACCACTCATGATTGGGGCCCCTGATATGGCCTTTCCCCGAATAAACAACATGAGTTTTTGACTCTTACCCCCCTCCTTCTTTCTCCTTCTAGCATCCTCCACGGTTGAAGCCGGGGCAGGCACAGGCTGAACTGTTTATCCTCCACTGGCGGGAAACCTTGCCCATGCAGGACCCTCTGTAGACCTAGCCATCTTTTCTCTTCATTTGGCTGGGGTTTCATCAATTCTGGGGGCCATCAACTTTATTACAACAATTATTAACATGAAACCCACATCAATCACGCAATACCAGACACCCCTTTTTGTTTGATCTGTACTAATTACCGCTGTTCTACTTCTTCTGTCCCTCCCAGTTCTAGCAGCAGGTATCACAATATTATTAACCGATCGAAACTTAAACACAACATTTTTTGATCCCGCAGGTGGAGGGGACCCCGTTCTTTACCAACACCTGTTTTGATTCTTTGGTCACCCAGAAGTTTATATTCTTATTCTCCCAGGCTTCGGCATTATCTCCCATGTGGTTGCTTACTACTCTAACAAAAAAGAGCCCTTCGGATATATGGGCATAGTTTGAGCTATACTATCCATCGGCCTTTTAGGATTTATTGTTTGGGCCCATCACATATTTACTACAGATCTCAATGTTGACACACGTGCCTACTTTACATCCGCTACAATAATTATTGCCATCCCAACCGGAGTCAAAGTATTTAGCTGACTGGCTACTATACACGGGGGAATTATCAAATGGGAAGCCCCGATACTATGAGCCCTCGGGTTTATTTTCCTATTTACGGTTGGAGGACTTACTGGAATTGTCCTGGCTAATTCTTCAATTGACATTGTACTTCATGATACTTATTATGTAGTAGCCCACTTTCATTATGTTTTATCAATAGGGGCAGTCTTTGCCATCATGGCCGGGTTTGTTCACTGATTTCCCCTCTTTACAGGTTTTACCCTCCATGAACTATGAACTAAAATTCACTTTGTAGTTATATTCACCGGAGTAAATTTAACCTTTTTTCCACAACATTTTCTTGGTTTAGCCGGGATACCTCGCCGCTATTCAGACTATCCTGATGCCTACACCCTATGAAATACAGTTTCATCCGTAGGCTCTCTAATTTCCCTAGTAGCCGTAGTAATAATGATATTTATTATTTGAGAGGCTTTCGCCGCTAAACGCCTCTTCTCCGGATCAGAGCTCACCTCAACTAATATCGAATGACTACTGGGCTTCCCACCGCACTACCACACATTTGAAGAGTCAACTTTCTCCATTAAATTAACGCGAGAAAGGAGGGAATTGAACCCCCATACCCTGGTTTCAAGCCAGACACATAGCCTCTCTGTCACTTTCTTGGGGAATTAGTTAAATAATAACACTGCCTTGTCAAGGCAAAATTACTAGTTGAACTCTTGTATTCCTCTATGGCACACCCCACCCAGCTCGGCTTCCAAGACGCAGCCTCACCTATTATAGAAGAACTCCTCCACTTTCACGATCATGCCCTTATAGCAGTACTTTTAATTAGTATACTAGTCCTATACATTATTTCTGTTTTAATAACAACAAAACTCTCTAGCACCAATACTATCGATGCTCAAGAAATTGAAATGGTCTGAACAATCATGCCAGCCATTATCCTTATTGTAATTGCCCTCCCATCTCTTCGCATCCTTTATTTGATGGATGAAATTAGTAACCCAGATATAACCATCAAAACAATTGGACACCAGTGGTACTGAAGTTATGAATATTCCGACTTCACTGACCTCAACTTCGACTCCTACATGATCCCAACCAAAGACCTAGAACCCGGACACTTCCGCCTCCTTGAAGTTGATAACCGAATAGTAACATCAATCGGAACAGCCGCACGAATCCTAATTACCGCTGAAGACGTCCTTCATTCCTGGGCCGTCCCTGCGCTAGGTGTAAAATCGGACGCAATTCCAGGCCGACTTAACCAAACTTCTTTTCTTATTCCCCACCCAGGAGTCTATTATGGCCAATGTTCAGAAATTTGTGGAGCAAATCACAGTTTTATGCCAATTGTAGTAGAGGCCTTACCAGTTCCTGACTTTTTAAACTGAATTAACACCGCCCAAGACGCCTCATTAAGAAGCTGTAGGTTAGCAACAGCCTTTTAAGCTGTAGATAGGTGATTCCAACCACCCTTAGTGACATGCCCCAACTTAATCCAAGCCCCTGACTTCTTTATCTCCTTCTTGCATGATTCATTTTTTTACTTTTGGCGCCAAACAAAATTTTAGGGCACACTAATCTAAATGAGCCAAATACCAAAAATACAAAAATAACTAAATTCACCTGGACCTGACCATGACAATAGATCTGTTTAGCCAATTTGCCTCCTCAACCTCACTAGGTATCCCCCTTATTCTACTAGCCATGCTAGTTCCATGACTCCTATTCCCATCACATTCTACCCGGTGAGTCAGTAATCGTCTTTTAACCTCACAAAACTGATTCCTGACCACATTTACCAAGCAAATCTTTTTACCTTTAAATTCCCCAGCTCATAAATGAGCCTTCCTTCTTACCTCTTTAATAGCATTCCTCCTGAGCATAAATTTACTAGGCCTACTCCCGTATACATTTACGCCAACAACCCAGCTATCTATTAATCTCGGCCTAGCCCTCCCCCTTTGACTCGCAACAGTTCTTGTAGGATTTCGCAATCAATTTAATCACTCGCTAGCACATTTCCTTCCAGAAGGGACACCTACCCCACTTATTCCCGTTTTGATTATAATTGAAACCATTAGCCTATTTATCCGCCCCCTGGCCTTGGGAGTCCGACTTACCGCTAACCTCACTGCCGGTCACCTTCTCATTCACTTGATTTCATCAGCCGTATCTGCAATCTTTTCCCTATCCCCCACAGCTTCTATATTAACCTTTGCCGTTCTTATCCTATTAACTATCCTTGAAATCGCAGTAGCAATAATTCAAGCTTACGTCTTTGTTTTACTTCTAAGCCTGTATCTCCAAGAAAACACTTATGGCCCACCAAGCTCACGCTTTCCACATAGTTGACCCCAGTCCTTGGCCCTTAACAGGAGCCGCCGCCGCTTTTTTATTAACATCAGGTCTTGCCGCATGATTCCACTTTAATAATTTTATTATTCTAGCAATAGGCCTCACCCTAATACTCCTAACTATATATCAATGATGGCGAGATGTGGTTCGTGAAGGCACCTTTCAAGGTCATCATACTCCCCCAGTACAAAAGGGTCTTCGCTACGGTATAATCTTATTTATTACCTCTGAGGTATTTTTCTTCGTTGGCTTCTTCTGAGCATTCTACAACGCTAGCCTTGCTCCAACCCCTGAGGTTGGTGAATGCTGACCCCCAACCGGAATTACCCCATTTAGCCCGTTCGAAATTCCCCTTCTTAATACAGCAGTTCTTCTGGCCTCTGGGGTATCAGTTACTTGAGCCCACCATAGCATTATGCAAGCTGACCGAAAAGGGGCCCTCCAAGCCTTAGCTATTACAGTTACGCTGGGTCTCTATTTTACCCTTCTTCAAGCAATAGAATATTATGAAGCCCCCTTTACCATTGCTGACGGAATTTACGGAACCACCTTTTTTGTGGCAACTGGCTTCCATGGTTTACATGTTATTATTGGATCGATCTTTCTTATTACATGTTTTCTTCGTCAATTATTTTTTCACTTCACTTCACAACATCACTTCGGCTTTGAGGCCGCCGCATGATATTGACACTTTGTAGACGTTGTTTGACTTTTCCTCTATGTATCAATTTACTGATGAGGCTCATATTTTCTTAGTATAACTAGTACAGATGACTTCCAATCACCTAGTCTTGGTAAAAACCCGAGAGAAAATAATGTTTCTATTCTTCTCCATCGCCTCTCTTCTCTCCATTATCCTAGCTGCCGTGAGCTTCTGACTACCCCTTATCACCCCGGATACGGAAAAGCTTTCCCCCTATGAATGTGGCTTCGATCCTCTAGGATCTGCCCGACTCCCATACTCTATACGATTTTTTCTTGTAGCCATTTTATTTCTCCTGTTTGATCTAGAAATTGCCCTGCTTCTTCCTACCCCTTGAGCCATTCAACTCCCCAATCCTCTCATAACCATTATCTGAGCCTCAATCATTGTTATCTTGTTAACCCTCGGCTTCATCTACGAGTGACTCCAAGGGGGCCTTGAATGAGCTGAATGAGGTGCTAGTCCAAAAAAGACAGCTGATTTCGACTCAGCTAATTATGGTTTAAATCCATAGTACCTCTATGACCTTTCTTTTAATCATGATATTTGCAATTGTACTTATAGGTTTATCCTTCCACCGCATACATCTCCTGTCAGCCCTCCTATGTCTGGAGGGTATAATATTAACCATTTTTATCGGGCTCAGCCTCTGGCCTAATCAACTGTCAATCACCCCCCTCATAGCCCCCCTAGTAATATTAACTATATCCGCCTGTGAAGCAGGATTAGGACTATCTTTAATAGTTGCCACTGCTCGTTCTCACGGTAATGATAACCTAAAAACCCTCAATCTCCTGCAATGCTAATAATTATTTCTGCCTGACTTTCCGTGTTTTTTACAACTTTATTAGCACCCCCTAAGCATTTATGAACCTTAATCACCACCCAAGGCTTCTTTATTGCCTTCTTCTCAATGTCCTGGATTTTTCTTCAAGACTTTAACTTTTCTAATTCTTTATTTTTTATTGACAAGATCTCAGGACCCCTAGCCATCTTGACATGCTGGTTATTTCCTTTGACCATGTTAGCCAGTCAAAGTAAAATGTATCTAGAACCTATTAACCGACAACGAACTTATATTGTTAATAGTACATTTCTTCAACTCACCACCCTACTAGCCTTTACATCCTCAGACCTAATACTTTTTTTTATTTTCTTTGAAGCCTCTCTAGTACCCACAATAATTATTATTACACGATGAGGCGCCCAAGAACGACGACTAGAAGCCGGCACATACTTAGCTTTTTATACTATACTGGGGGCAGTTCCACTAATAATTTGGCTTATCAAATTTTATTCTACACATGGCTCCTTATTACCTGCTCTTACTCATACCCTAAGCATTACCCAAGTTCCAACAAGCTACCCCGGCCTATTCTGAGCCACTTACAATGCCGCTTTTCTTGTTAAACTACCTATATACTGCCTCCACCTATGACTTCCGAAAGCTCATGTGGAAGCCCCAATCGCAGGCTCTATAGTTCTGGCAGGAACTCTTCTAAAGCTTGGGGGCTATGGGATTCTCCGCACATCCACCCTGCTCCAAGAAGATGCCCTTAATCAGACATTATTTATTATACTTATTGCTATCTTAGGTATCCTAGCCACAGCACTTCTCTGTCTGCGACAAACTGATTTAAAATCCTTAATCGCTATATCATCAGTAAGCCACATAAATCTAGTAGTTGCTGCCGCCCTAATCTCCTCCCCTTGAAGTTACTCAGGGGCAATGGCAATAATAATCGCCCACGGCCTAACTTCATCAGCTCTCTTCTGTCTTGCTAACACTACTTATGAACGCACAAATAGCCGAACAATAATTTTACTCCGAGGGGCCCTACTTATTTTCCCTCTTGCCGGAGCTTGATGATTAACAATTATTCTATTTAATATAGCCTTACCCCCCTCAATTAATTTTGCAGGTGAAGTCCTCATCATAATTTCGCTCTATAATTGATCCCCTCTCGCCTTCCTAATAGTAGCCCTCAATCTAATTTTTACAACTGCATATACCCTTTATGTCCTTTGATCAACCCAACGAGGCTCTCTCCCCACCCATATCAAAACACTATTTCCATTCCAAATTCGAGAGCACCTTTTACTGTTACTACATATTTTACCCGGCTTCCTGCTTATTCTTAAACCAGAACTAATCTTCTGTGGATATAGTTTAAGGAAAACCCTAGATTGTGATTCTAGAAATGGAGGTTAAACCCCTCCTGTCCACCGAGCCCGACTGGAGTAATGAGAACTGCTAATTCCTCACCACCATGGTTCAATTCCATGGCTCGCTCACACTTGTATTATTCCAAACACTAATATAAGACATGTTTACACTAAATGCAATAGCCTTTGCCACAATAATTATTTCTATCCTCCTAATTGTTTATCCCCTAGCAAACCCCGAATCTAAAACCTTCCATCTAAATGCTAAAAACGCAGTAAAAAATGCGTTCTTTGTTTCTCTCATTCCACTTCTACTTTTTGTATCTGAAGGGCAAATGGACACTTCAGCTAATCTAAAATGGTTTGATTTTGGACTTACCAACCTTTCCCTGACAACACAATTTGATAAATATTCTATTCTTTTTATTCCCGTTGCACTTCTCGTAACATGGAGTATCCTAGAATTTTCTACATGATATATGCATATCGATCCTAATATTGGGGGCTTCTTTAAATACCTACTAATCTTTTTATTAGCCATAATTATGCTTGTCTCCGCAGGAAACCTTCTCCTTTTATTTATGGGATGGGAGGGTGTAGGAATTATGTCCTTTCTATTAATCGGCTGATATCATGCCCGAAGTAACGCCGCTGCAGCAGCACTACAAGCTGTTCTTTATAATCGTATCGGGGACATCGGCTTCCTACTTACATTCTGTTGATTAATAAAAAATGCCCCATCAGTAGAACTCCCCTTTATTCTCTCGATATACCCCTCTACAATCCTTCTTATCGGCTTTATTGCTGCTGCAGCAAGCAAATCTGCTCAGTTTGGTCTCCACCCCTGACTTGCCTCGGCGATAGAAGGTCCCACCCCAGTATCTGCCCTACTTCATTCTAGCACAATAGTAGTAGCCGGTATTTTTCTCCTTATCCGCATTCACCCCCTCCTGTCCCAAAACCAAACAGCCCTTACAATTTGTCTCTGTCTGGGTGCTATTTCTACATTTTTTGCTGCTACTTGCGCCTTAGTCCAAAATGATATTAAAAAAATTATTGCTTACTCCACTTCCAGCCAACTCGGACTAATAATGGTTGCAATCGGACTCAACTTCCCCTATCTTGCCTTCTTTCATATTTGTACTCATGCCTTCTTTAAGGCTATATTATTCCTGTGTTCTGGCCTCATTATTCACTCTATTAATGACGAACAAGACATCCGCAAAATAGGGGGTCTCCAACAAGCCCTCCCAATAACAACTACCTGCCTCTCTATTGGCAGCTTTGCCCTGATGGGTATTACATTCCTTGCCGGCTTCTACTCTAAAGACGCTATTATTGAAGCAGCTAGTACATCCTACGCTAATTCTATGGCACTCACACTGACCCTTATTGCCACCGCTTTCACTGCCGTCTATAGTATGCGCCTAATCTATTTTGCCTCAATATTATACCCCCGAACAAACCCAGTCCTATTGTATGATGAAAATGATACCCGTGTATTAAATTCACTTACCCGCTTAGCTGTTGGAAGTGTTCTAGCCGGTCTTTTAATCTCTAACATTACTCTCCCCAATCACCCTATTACTCACACTATGCCCACCTCCATAAAACTAACAGCCCTAATTATTACACTCTTAGCTTTCGCTATCGCTTATGATCTTGCAAAAACATTCTGAACAACCCCCCCCATAAATTATGCCGCATCAAAAAAATATGACCCTTTATTCTATAATCAAATCGTTCACCGTACCTCCTCAGATATTACCCTTAACTCAGCCGGACAAGTCATCACTCACTTAATTGAGTCAATTTTACTAAAAAAATTTGGCCCAGACCACATTGAAAAGACCCAACTGCAACCTATTAAAGTCACTCGAATCTCACAAACCGGCCTAATCAAAACATATTTATCGATTCTCTTTATTACCTTAATCTCTGCATTAACAATCTTACAGCTCGTAAGGTCCCCCCTCACTTGTACCCTCGTACCACCTCTAAGGCTACAAATAAAGTTAATAACAATGCCCACCCACCAAAGAACAAAATTCACCCCCCATCACACAATAAATTTCCAATTCCCCATCATTCACCATGAACTATCTCCAATCCGGCTCCGGGATATAAAAGTTTTATATCCCCATGCTCTTTTTGTATACCTCAAAATCCCAACAGCAGAAAATTATACACGATAAGATAAATTATTACCACCCGACTCCCCCACGCCTCTGGATAAGGCTCTGCTACCAACGCAGCACAATAAGCGAACACCACTATTATTCCCCCCAAATATACTAAAAACAAAACTAGAGACAAAAAGCTAACCCCCCCCTTAATTAATACTAAACACCCGACCCCAGAACCCCCAACTAAACCTAGCGCAGCATAATAAGGAGAAGGGTTAGAAGCCACAGCCAATAACCCCACTAATAAACAAATTTCTATAATCATGTATTTCTGCCAGGGCTTTAACCTGGACCTATAGCTTGAAAAGCTATCGCTGTTATTCAACTACAAAAACTTATGGCCCCAACAATCCGAAAATCCCACCCCCTCCTTAAGATCATCAATGGGTCTTTTATTGACCTCCCATCCCCAGCCAACATCTCTGTATGATGAAACTTTGGCTCCCTCCTAGGAGTCTGCCTAATTGCCCAAATCGCTACAGGCCTGTTCTTGGCTATACACTACACAGCTGACACATCCCTCGCATTTTCATCTGTAGCCCACATCTGTCGAGACGTAAACAACGGCTGACTCCTCCGAAATTTACACGCCAATGGCGCATCTTTCTTTTTTATCTGCATCTACCTACACATCGGACGAGGCCTATATTACGGCTCTTATTTATACAAAGAAACATGGAACATTGGCGTAATCCTCCTATTCTTAGTCATAGCCACAGCCTTTGTCGGCTATGTCCTACCATGAGGACAAATGTCATTCTGAGGCGCCACAGTAATCACCAACCTCTTGTCAGCCGCCCCCTATGTCGGCACCGACCTAGTCCAATGAATCTGGGGCGGGTTCTCAGTAGACAATGCCACTCTCACCCGATTCTTCACATTCCACTTCATCCTACCCTTTATCATTGCAGCCGCAAGCATGATTCATCTTTTGTTCCTCCACCAAACAGGATCATCCAACCCTACTGGTCTTAACTCCAATCTCGACAAAATTACCTTCCACCCCTACTTTTCCTACAAAGACCTGCTAGGCTTCGCTATTATACTCGGAGCCCTTGCAGCCCTCTCCACCTTCGCCCCCAACCTCCTGGGAGACCCAGACAACTTCACACCAGCTAACCCCCTCGTTACGCCTCCCCACATTAAGCCAGAATGATATTTTCTATTTGCCTATGCCATCTTACGCTCGATTCCCAATAAATTAGGGGGAGTCCTAGCTCTCCTACTCTCCATTTTAGTCCTATTCCTTATGCCTATTATTCACACCTCCAAGCTGCGCTCTCTCATGTTCCGCCCCATCGCAAAAACACTCTTTTGAGTCCTAATTGCTAATACAGCCATCCTCACGTGAATCGGCGGCCAACCCGTAGAAGACCCCTTCATCACCATTGGCCAAATCGCCTCCGGACTCTATTTTCTTATCTTTGTCCTTCTTGTCCCATCATTAGGCCTCCTTGAAAACAAGCTTCTTAAAATTTAAAACAACTGCCCCCGTCGCTATGTATATCGAGCATAAATTTATATGCCCCATATTAAGACGAACATATATTTCTCCATAACATAAATGTATGCTTAACAACGGTATATGTATAATAATCATACATTTACATTTATACATATTAAGATGTACATTACATAAGATCATATAATATATGAATGATTAAAGACAATTAATGTATGATTAATAACATGCTATGTATATAGTACATTAACTTATTTACCCCAAGCTTACCATTCCCCTTACTTATGTCCATCTTACATTTTATTTACCTGACCAAAAATTTAAATCCCCACCATATGTATGGTACCCGCCCATATCATGACTACTTGATTGTACCTTCCCTTGTTAACGAATACGCAGATCATAATTCCTAAGTGAGTCCAACCGGTTGATCCTCATTGACAGAAAACCTTTATTCCTGTATACCTTGAACTTAATAATTTTAAAAATTTTACTACTTAAGAGTTACATCACACATTTACCCCTTTATTGAATGCTTCATTCATATTATTAAGGTGAGACCTTCCCTTGCTTAAAATCTAGCAGATTATTATAATAATACTTCATAATACCCTACTATGGACTGTCCATTAATACACAAAAATATTAATTGCAAAGACAGTGATTTAACCATGAATCTGCCAGTCCAATACTCTTCATACTCAACTCGACGCAAAATTCATAAGCCCTATCGTACCCCCGTCAACCAGCCATGGAATCAGTCCTAGGGTGCCTCGAATCTTCTAATGGACCTCGATTGTAGAGTTACAGCCCTGAACTTTCAGAAGGTATCTGACGGAACCGAATCTATGGACACACAGCGAAGAGACGCCCAAATTGCTTTTTAAAAGGTATCCCTTCTATGCGTTAAATACCTGGGTACAAGCTCAGGCCACTTAATGACAGCTAAGACTACTGGTATTTTTTTTTGGGGGGCCTTTCACCAGCTACTCACAGTGGGGACACGGCTTACGGTCAAGGTTAGGGACATATAGTCCAGGTACCATAATTTTACATTGTCTCTTGTATGATGCATTTTAATGAATGCTGCAAGGACATATGAATGTCACTATCCCTGCTAATTCCCCCCTTTTCAACCGTAAAAATTTTTTCGGTTTTTTTTGCGACAACCCCCCCCTTTCCCCCCCCACAGCTTGTTTTCCTGTAGATTGCCTTGAAACCCCCCCCGAGACCAAGGTTTATAGGAGTTTAGCTCATGGAGCCCCCCGGGAATCCCTGTCGCCGCTCCACGGTTTTTTGCGACAACCCCCCCCTTTCCCCCCCCCACAGCTTGTTTTCCTATAGATTGCCTTGAAACCCCCCCCCAGACCAAGGTTTATAAAAATCTTGCTGTGAAGCCTCTAACCCGTTGCCGCACAAACCTCCGCTTAGAAAAATCTAAGGCCCTATGTTACCCCATCGCAACTATTACATCTCTTATAGTGTTGTTATATACCTCTTATAGTGTGTTATATACCTCTTATAGTGTGTTATATACCTCTTATAGTGTGTTATATACCTCTTATAGTGTGTTATATACCTCTTATAGTGTGTTATATACCTCTTATAGTGTGTTATATACCTCTTATAGTGTGTTATATACCTCTTATAGTGTGTTATATACCTCTTATAGTGTGTTATATACCTCTTATAGTGTGTTATATACCTCTTATAGTGTGTTATATACCTCTTATAGTGTGTTATATACCTCTTATAGTGTGTTATATACCTCTTATAGTGTGTTATATACCTCTTATAGTGTGTTATATACCTCTTATAGTGTGTTATATACCTCTTATAGTGTGTTATATACCTCTTATAGTGTGTTATATACCTCTTATAGTGTGTTATATACCTCTTATAGTGTGTTATATACCTCTTATAGTGTGTTATATACCTCTTATAGTGTGTTATATACCTCTTATAGTGTGTTATATACCTCTTATAGTGTGTTATATACCTCTTATAGTGTGTTATATACCTCTTATAGTGTGTTATATACCTCTTATAGTGTGTTATATACCTCTTATAGTGTGTTATATACCTCTTATAGTGTGTTATATACCTCTTATAGTGTGTTATATACCTCTTATAGTGTGTTATATACCTCTTATAGTGTGTTATATACCTCTTATAGTGTGTTATATACCTCTTATAGTGTGTTATATACCTCTTATAGTGTGTTATATACCTCTTATAGTGTGTTATATACCTCTTATAGTGATCATATACCCCTTAAAGTGTTATCATATACCCCTTAAAGTGTTATCATATACCCCTTAAAGTGTTATCATATACCCCTTAAAGTGTTATCATATACCCCTTAAAGTGTTATCATATACCCCTTAAAGTGTTATCATATACCCCTTAAAGTGTTATCATATACCCCTTAAAGTGTTATCATATACCCCTTAAAGTGTTATCATATACCCCTTAAAGTGTTATTATATACCCCTCAGAGTGTTATTATATACCCCTTAAAGTGGTATCATATACCCCTTAGAGTGTGATGACTGTTACACACTACATT